GCTATCGTAACTTAAATAAAGTTTAATATTGAAGCTATTAGGATGGGCCTTAAAAAGCCCCGAAAGCACAAAGGTTTGGTCCTGACTTTACTATCAACTCTAACCATATTTACACATGCAAGTCTCCGCACTCCCGTGCAAATGCCCTTAATGTCCCGCCCGGAACCAAGGAGCAGGTATCAGGCACGTATAAACAGCCCATAACGCCTTGTTCAGCCACACCCCTACGGGTAGTCAGCAGTGATAGATTTTAAGCTATAAGTGAAAACTTGACTTAGTAACGGTTAAGAGGGCCGGTAAATCTCGTGCCAGCCACCGCGGTTATACGAGAGGCCCAAGTTGATGAAAACGGCGTAAAGAGTGGTTAAGAAAATAAATAAAATAAGGCCGAATAGTCTCATTGCAGTTATACGTTTACGAGACCACTAAGCACATTCACGAAAGTAGCCTTAGCAGAATTCTGACTCCACGAGAGCCATAAGACAAACTGGGATTAGATACCCCACTATGTATGGTTGTAAAATTTGATGGCTTGATACTCAAACCATTCGCCAGGGAATTACGAGCACGAGCTTAAAACCCAAAGGACTTGGCGGTGTTTTAGACCCCCCTAGAGGAGCCTGTTCTATAACTGATAATCCTCGTTAAACCTCACCACCTCTAGTTCCCATAAGCCGTCTATATACCGCCGTCGCAAGCTTACCCTTTGAAGGATTAATAGTAAGCAAAATTGGTAATACCAAAAACGTCAGGTCGAGGTGTAGCAAATGGGGTGGGAAGAAATGGGCTACATTCTCTGCAGAAGAGTACTACGAATGGTGGTTTGAAATAGGCCGCACAGAAGGTGGATTTAGTAGTAAGTAGGGAGCAGAGTGCCTTACTGAAAATGGCTCTAAAACGCGTACACACCGCCCGTCACTCTCTCTTAATATCTTTTAAAAATTTACTTAAATTGCTATCATACAATAAGGGGAGACAAGTCGTAACATGGTAAGCGTACCGGAAGGTGTGCTTGGATCAATCAGGATATAGCTAAGCTAATAAAGCATCTCTCTTACACTGAGAAGACATCTGTGTAAATCAGATTGTCCTGACATACTTTGCAACTAGCCGTATCATTAATTTTTCTATGAATTAATTAAAAAATTATAATAATATTAATTAAAACATTTTAACCCCTAGTATGGGCGACAAAAAAGGAAAGAAGAGCAATAGATAAAGTACCGTGAGGGAACGATGAAAGAGAAGTGAAACAAATCATTTAAGTTCCAAATAGCAGAGTTTATATCTCGTACCTTTTGCATCATGATTTAGCGAGTACTAACAAGCAAAGAGCCCTTTAGTTTGTGACCCCGAAACTGAGCGAGCTACTTCAAGACAGCCTATAAGGGCGAACCCGTCTCTGTGGCAAAAGGGTGGGAAGATCTTTGAGTAGAGGTGACAGATCTATCGAGCGCAGTAATAGCTGGTTACCTAATAAATGAATAGGAGTTCAGCCCTTTAAATTTCCTGTTTCACCTTGCGTGTGCTAGAGAAGAACAAGGAAATTAAAGGAGTTAGTCAAAAGGGGAACAGCTCTTTTGACGAAAGAAACAACTTTAGTAGGTGCTTTAAGATCATATTTCTTAAGGAATTTGATACAAGTGGGCCTAAAAGCAGCCATCTTAATAGAAAGCGTTAAAGCTCAAATTAGACTATATCCATTTATACTGACATTAAGTCTTCATCCCTACTTTTAGATTAGGTTATCTTATGCATCCATAAGAGTAATAATGCTAAAATGAGTAATAAGAAAAATTTAATTTTTCTCCTGACATGTGTGTAAGTTGGAACGGACCTACCGCCAACGATTACCCGACCCCAATTTTAGAGGGCTATAAGTATATAATAACAAGAAAAGTACTTAGTTTAAATCGTTAACCCTACACAGGTATGTAATAAGGAAAGACTAAAAGAGAGGGAAGGAACTCGGCAAACAAGAGCCTCGCCTGTTTACCAAAAACATCGCCTCTTGTTTTACTAATATAAGAGGTCTCGCCTGCCCGGTGACTATATGTTTAACGGCCGCGGTATTTTAACCGCGCGAAGGTAGCGTAATCATTTGTCTTTTAAATGAAGACCTGTATGAATGGTATTACGAGGGCTCAACTGTCTCCCTTCTCCAGTCAATGAAATTGACCTCCCCGTGCAGAGGCGGGGATATTAATATAAGACGAGAAGACCCTGTGGAGCTTAAGACCTAAGATAAGCCATGTTCAGGAATCTAAAATACAAGTAAAAACTTAGTGGCATTTATTGAAGTGTCTTCGGTTGGGGTGACCCTGGGGAAAAATTTAACCCCCAAGTAGACTGGGTACATTGTCTCTAGAACTCAGAGCCCATACTCCAAGTAACAAAATATTTGACTTTATGATCCGGTATAACCGATCAACGAACCAAGTTACCCCAGGGATAACAGCGCAATCCTCTTTAAGAGCCCATATCGACAAGGGGGTTTACGACCTCGATGTTGGATCAGGACATCCTAATGGTGCAGCTGCTATTAAGGGTTCGTTTGTTCAACGATTAAAGTCCTACGTGATCTGAGTTCAGACCGGAGTAATCCAGGTCGGTTTCTATCTATAAAAAACTTTTTTACAGTACGAAAGGACCTAAAAAAGAGGGCCCATGCTTAATGTACGCCCTTCCTCTAACTGCTGAAATCTAATAAAACAGTTAAAGGGGACTTAAAAACCTCATAAAAAATGAGATGTTAGTGCTGCAGCTGAAGTTCTAGAGATTTTATATTAGAAAACAGAGGGTTGTACCTTTGGCTAACAAGGTGGGTTTAAAATTAAATTGTTCTTAAGCGTTTTTATATATATATGCTTATAAAAATTAAAGTGGCAGAATGGTTTAAGTGCAAAAGGTCTAAGCCCTTTACATAGAGGTTCAAGTCCTCTCTTTTAGTTTAAATACCTATTAATAGCCAATCTTTAGTATAAAATTTCTTTGCAAAAAATTGCGGGGAAAAGGGGGGGTAGGGGGGGTTACATATATTTAGGTTTTACTTCAGTTTAATTTTTATTTTAAGACCAAATTTTATATATTATGCCCTTGAGATAATTTAATGTATTTTTTTATATAATGTTTTAATAACATTATTAATTTATCCTTGAAAACAAGAAATAGCTCGCCCTTACTAATATTTACCGTGTGCACTGTGAATAGCTTAATGAAGGGGAAAAAAAAAAAGTAACCCCTTGCCCTTTAGAAAGAATGCTCGGCATGCTGAGTGATTATCATTATATGAATACCACCATATAGAGATGGACAAAAATGCAAGTATTGAGCTATAATATTAATATGGCCGTGAGACTAGGCTGAATGCCAGGAAACGTGCATAAAATGGGGAGTTGCAATAACTGCCCTTGACCTTCAAAAGAACGTGTTTCATTAGGGCGATTCTAGCGGGTGATTTAATGTATGCTTGCAAGATTATTTATGACAGATAAATAATGTGCCATAAAATAATTATTGTAGTAACGGTTAATGTTAAGGTCGAATTAAATGAACGTATTAATTACCTGTATGGCTTAGTCAGCATAACGTAAATTAAACCTAAGATATCACTTATAGCCTTAATATTTAGGTTGGAGTAATTATACACTTTCCCCGCTATTGGGAAGAAAGCGGGGAAAGCCCTGGCAGACGTCTAGCCTGCTTAAAAACATATATCTATGGGCTTGTAGAAAATATATGCTTATAAAAATTAAAGTGGCAGAATGGTTTAAGTGCAAAAGGTCTAAGCCCTTTACATAGAGGTTCAAGTCCTCTCTTTAATAATGAATATTTCCTTAATCAGTACCCTCGTCAGCCCTTTAGTCTGTATTGGGTCTGTCCTTCTTGCTGTTGCTTTTTTAACTTTGCTTGAACGTAAAGTTTTGGGTTATATACAATTGCGGAAAGGTCCTAACATTGTAGGGCCTTATGGATTATTGCAGCCGATTGCAGATGGTCTAAAGTTATTTACTAAAGAAGCTGTTCGTCCGTCGACAGCCTCGCCTATTATGTTTACCTTAGCTCCTACTTTGGCCTTTACTTTAGCTCTTACACTTTGGGCCCCTATACCAATACCTTTTCCGATTATTGACCTAAATTTTGGTGTTTTATTTATTCTTGCTTTGTCAAGTCTGGCTGTTTATTCAACGTTAGGTTCTGGTTGAGCATCTAATTCAAAATATGCTTTAGTAGGAGCTTTGCGAGCTGTCGCTCAGACTATTTCATATGAGGTTAGTTTGGGTTTAATCTTGCTTAGTGTAATTATTTTCTCAGGGGGTTATACACTTCAGACATTTAGTGTAACTCAAGAAGTGGCTTGATTAGTATTTCCAGCATGACCTTTGGCTGCTATGTGATTTGTTTCTACTCTTGCAGAGACAAATCGGGCACCTTTTGATTTAACGGAGGGGGAGTCAGAGCTGGTTTCGGGCTTTAATGTTGAATATGCTGCAGGGCCTTTTGCATTATTTTTTTTGGCAGAGTATGCTAATATTCTTCTTATGAATATATTATCAGCTGTTCTATTTTTAGGTTCTTCTTATATACCCCTTATTCCCATGGCTACTTGTTTTAGCCTAGGGATTAAAACAAGTATTTTGGCTATGGTATTTCTTTGAGTGCGAGCATCTTATCCACGATTCCGTTATGATCAGCTTATGCACTTGGTTTGAAAAAATTTTTTGCCATTAACACTAGCTTTAGTACTATGACATCTTTCATTACCTATTGCATTAGCTGGGCTTCCCCCTCAGGTGTAGGTATTGATTGAAAAAGAGGTTGTGCCTGAATTAAAGGGTTACTTTGATAGAGTGAATTATAAGAGTTAAAGTCTCTTCAGCCTTTAAAAAAGAGGGAGTTGAACCCCCGCTTGGAAGCTCAAAACTTCCAGTACTACCTTTATACTATTTTTTAATAAAGTCAGCTAATTAAGCTCTTGGGCCCATACCCCAAATATGATGGTTAAAATCCTTCCTTTATTTATGCATCCCTATGTCTTATTCACCTTTATATTAAGCCTGGGTTTAGGTACCATTCTCGTTTTTATTAGTTCTCATTGACTATTGGCGTGGGTGGGTTTGGAAATTAGTACTTTGGCCATTTTGCCTTTAATAGCCCAACACCACCATCCTCGGGCTGTAGAAGCTACAACGAAATACTTTCTCGTTCAGGCAGCTGCTGCTGCCTTAATTTTATTTGCAGGCACAATAAATGCATGATTAACAGGGCAATGGGATATTAATTCTCAATTGAATATTTTTCCTGCCTGTATTTTTATTATGGCTTTAGCTTTAAAAATAGGTATTGCTCCCGTACATTTTTGGCTCCCTGAGGTTCTTCAAGGCCTAGATTTAACTACGGGGTTAATCTTATCTACTTGGCAAAAATTGGCCCCTTTCATTTTGCTATGTCAAATTATACCTTTAAATTCAAGTTTGGTAACAATCATAGGTGTCACTTCAACGTTAGTAGGGGGATGAGGTGGTTTAAATCAAGTTCAGTTACGTAAGATTCTGGCATACTCATCAATTGGACATCTTGGTTGAATACTTTTGATCATGCAGTTTAATCAACAGTTGGCACTAATTACTCTGGCAGTCTATATTCTAACGACTTTCTCGGTTTTTATAGTTTTTAAAGTTAATTCTGCTCTAACTATTAATATGCTGGCTATATCTTGAGCTAAAGCCCCTGCACTTACAGTCATTACTCCTTTAGTTTTACTTTCTTTAGGGGGCCTTCCGCCATTATTAGGGTTTCTCCCTAAATGGATGATTCTCCAAGAGTTAGTAAAGCAAGACTTACCTTTTATTGCTTCAATTACTGCTCTTAGTTCACTTTTGAGTCTATATTTTTATCTTCGACTCTCTTACGCTTTGACGCTTACTACCCCTCCTAGTAATATCAACTCTACAATTTCTTGGTCTCTTCCACCGTTTGGTATAGCTCTCCCTTTAGCAGTTTTTGTAACAATTACTGTTATATTATTACCTTTGGGGCCCGGGATTTTGACGTTTTTTGTGTAAGGACTTAGGCTAAAATTTAGACCAAGGGCCTTCAAAGCCCTCAGTGGGGGTGAGAGTCCTCCAGTCCTTGTTAAGATCTGCAGGACACTACCCCACATTTTTTGCGTGCAAAGCAAACTCTTTAATTAAGATAAGACCTTACTAGACAGAAAGGCCTCGATCCTTTAAGTTCTTAGTTAACAGCTAAGTGCTCTAACCAATGAGCGTCTGTCTACCTTCCCCCGCTTTCAATAAGAAAGCGAGTAAAGCCTCGGCAGACGTTTAATCTGCTTCTTCAGATTTGCAATCTGACGTGTTTACACTCCAAGGCTTGATAGGAAGAGGGCTATAACCTCTGTGTGTGGGTTTACAATCCACCGCTTACTCAGCCACCCTACCTGTGATAATTACCCGCTGATTTTTTTCAACCAATCATAAAGATATTGGTACCCTTTACCTTGTATTTGGGGCTTGGGCTGGCATAGTAGGAACAGCTCTTAGTCTTCTTATTCGGGCAGAATTAAGTCAACCCGGCGCTCTTTTGGGCGACGATCAGATTTATAATGTCATCGTCACTGCACACGCTTTTGTAATAATTTTTTTTATAGTTATGCCTTTAATAATTGGGGGCTTCGGGAATTGATTAGTTCCATTAATGATTGGGGCTCCTGACATGGCTTTTCCTCGAATGAATAATATAAGTTTTTGGCTTCTTCCACCATCGTTTTTACTTCTTTTAGCATCGTCGGGAGTAGAAGCTGGGGCAGGGACAGGCTGAACTGTCTACCCACCTTTGGCGGGTAATTTGGCTCATGCTGGTGCTTCCGTTGATTTAACTATTTTTTCTCTTCATTTGGCAGGTGTTTCTTCAATTCTAGGGGCAATTAATTTTATTACAACAATTACTAATATGAAACCGCCTGCAGTTACGCAGTATCAGACACCGCTGTTCGTTTGATCAGTGCTTGTTACAGCTGTTCTTCTTTTATTGTCACTTCCTGTTCTAGCGGCTGCCATCACGATACTTTTAACAGATCGAAATTTAAATACTTCCTTCTTTGATCCCGCTGGAGGAGGAGATCCCATTTTATATCAGCATCTTTTTTGATTCTTTGGTCATCCCGAGGTTTATATTCTTATTTTGCCAGGCTTTGGTATGATTTCTCACGTCGTAGCTTATTACTCAGGTAAGAAAGAACCTTTTGGTCACATGGGAATAGTGTGGGCTATGATAGCTATTGGTCTTCTTGGTTTTATTGTATGAGCTCATCACATGTTTACGGTGGGTATGGATGTTGATACTCGAGCTTATTTTACATCTGCAACGATAATCATTGCCATTCCAACAGGAGTTAAAGTTTTTAGTTGACTAGCCACTCTTCATGGGGGTTCCATTAAATGAGAGACACCTCTTTTATGAGCGCTTGGTTTTATTTTTTTATTTACAGTAGGAGGTCTTACAGGAATTGTGCTAGCTAATTCTTCATTAGATATTGTGCTTCATGACACGTACTACGTGGTTGCTCATTTCCATTATGTCTTATCTATGGGTGCTGTCTTTGCTATTATAGCAGGATTTGTGCATTGATTTCCTTTATTTACGGGTTACACCCTTCATTCTGCTTGAACTAAAGTTCATTTTTGATTAATGTTTTTAGGTGTAAATATTACCTTTTTCCCTCAACATTTTCTTGGTCTTGCAGGGATACCACGACGATATTCAGATTATCCTGATGCATATACATTGTGAAATACCGTCTCTTCTTTTGGTTCCCTAATATCTTTAACGGCAGTTATTTTATTTCTCTTTATTTTATGAGAGGCTTTTGCTTCTAAACGAGAGGTTTTAATAGTAGAGATAACTTCAAATAATGTTGAATGATTACATGGATGTCCTCCTCCTTATCACACCTTCGAAGAACCCGCTTTTGTACAGAGTCAAAACATTTAAAGCCAGAAAGGAGGGAATCGAACCCCCATTTACTGATTTCAAGTCAGTTACATAGCCATTCTGTCACTTTCTTAATGAGCTACTGGTGGAAATCACACTGCTTTGTCAAGGCAGAGTTGTGGGTTAGAGTCCCACGTAGCTCTTGGCATGTATTTAAATGGCACACCCCTCACAGTTAGGTTTTCAAGACGCAGCATCACCCCTAATAGAAGAACTATTACACTTTCATGATCATGCCATAATGTTTGTATTTCTAATTAGTACCTTTGTACTTTATGTTATGATTTCAATAATTTCTACGAAATTAACAGACAAGATTACTTTAGACTCCCAGGGAATTGAAATTATTTGGACAGTTTTACCTGCCATGATTCTCACTTTTATTGCGTTACCTTCTTTACGAATTTTGTATTTAATAGATGAGGTTAATGATTCATATTTAAGCATTAAAGTAATAGGTCATCAGTGATATTGAAGTTACGAGTACCCAGATTATAATAACCATTGTTTTGATGCTTATATGACACAGACGTCAGATTTAGTTTCTGGTGACTTTCGTCTTTTAGAGGTCGATAATCGTATGGTTGTCCCTACTGAGTCACATGTTCGTATGTTAGTGTCGTCGGAAGATGTACTTCATTCATGAGCAGTTCCAGCTCTTGGGACTAAGATAGATGCAGTACCGGGACGTTTGAATCAGACAACTTTTACTGCCTGCCGACCAGGTGTATATTATGGGCAATGTTCTGAAATTTGTGGGGCTAACCATAGTTTTATACCTATTGTAGTTGAGGCAATCCCTCTGGTAAATTTTGAATCGTGGTCTATAGAGCAGAATGAAGCGTGGTCATTAAGAAGCTAAACTGGGTCGAAGCATCAGCCTTTTAAGCTGAAAAGTGGTGACCTCCCAATCACCCTTAATGATTATGAAGATAACAAAACGTGATCGATATTACTATTTTTTATTAATAGTATTCCTACTTTTGCTCTATATTCCTTTATTCTTTTTGTGTTGGGTTTTCCCTAACCAAATGACTGCTTATTATGCAAAACAAAAACCCCAAGGTTGATCTTTTCCTTGACATTAAGTTTATTTGAACAATTTACAAGCCCGGTATTTTTAGGTATCCCCTTAGCTGTGATTGCCTTGAGTCTACCTTGACTTCTTTGTCCCACCCCTTCTAACCGATGACTTGGTAGTCGAACAACTATTCTTCAGGGTTGATTTATTGCTCGTTTTACAAATCAACTTTTTATACCTCTAAAACCTTCTGGTCATAAATGAGCCCTTTTGTTTATAACCCTTGTAACTTTCCTTCTGACTGTAAATTTAATGGGGTTGTTGCCATATACTTTTACGCCTACTACGCAACCAGAGCTTAATCTGGGCTTAGCTTTACCCCTTTGACTAACAACTGTCGTAATTGGTTTTCGTAATCAGCCGACTCATGCGCTGGGGCACCTTCTTCCAGAGGGTACACCAACACCTTTGGTTCCAGTTCTAATCATTATTGAGTCTATTAGTCTAATTATTCGACCAATTGCTTTAGGTGTACGACTTACTGCCAATTTAACAGCTGGACATCTTTTAATTCATCTCATTTCTTCAGGGATCTTTAATATTTTACAGACTATGACTACAGTTGCTCTTTTGGCATTCGTTCTTCTGCTGGTTTTAATTTTACTTGAAATAGCTGTAGCTATAATTCAAGCTTATGTTTTCGTGTTACTTTTAAGTCTTTATTTACAGGAAAATATTTAATGACCCACCAAGCTCATGCATACCATATAGTAGACCCTAGTCCCTGGCCTTTAACAGGTGCAGTGGCTGCTCTTTTAATAACATCCGGCCTTGCCGAATGGTTTCATTTTCATTCAACAACTTTACTTACTTTAGGACTGATTTTGCTTTTATTAACGATGTTACAGTGATGACGAGATATCATTCGGGAAGGGACTTTCCAAGGGCATCACACACCCCCAGTTCAAAAGGGTCTTCGTTATGGCATGGCTCTTTTTATTACATCAGAAGTTTTCTTTTTCCTTGGGTTTTTTTGAGCTTTTTATCACTCAAGTTTGGCACCAACTCCTGAACTTGGAGGTTGCTGGCCACCCATGGGTATTACCACTTTAGACCCTTTTGAGGTGCCTCTTTTAAACACGGCTGTATTGTTAGCCTCTGGGGTTACTGTTACTTGAGCTCATCATAGTATTATGGAGGGAGAGCGTAAACAAGCTCTTCATTCTCTTCTGTTAACAGTTGTTTTAGGTTGTTATTTTACATTTCTTCAAGCAATGGAGTATTATGAAGCCCCTTTTACTATTGCCGATGGTGTCTATGGGGCGACTTTCTTTGTGGCTACTGGTTTTCATGGACTTCATGTAATTATTGGTTCAACCTTTTTAGCCGTTTGTTTGTACCGTCAGGCCCTTTATCAATTTACATCTGAACATCACTTTGGGTTTGAGGCGGCAGCATGATATTGACATTTTGTAGATGTTGTATGACTCTTCTTATATATCTCAATCTATTGGTGAGGTTCGTAATCTTTCTAGTAACAATAAAAGTATGAGTGGCTTCCAACCACATGGTCCTGGTTTAAGTCCAGGGGAAGATAATGAATTTAGTTATAGTAATCTTTATTGTACCTCTGTTATTATCGTTAATTCTTATAACAGTTTCTTTTTGGTTGCCCCAGTTTAGTCCTGATTATGAAAAGCTGTCACCTTATGAGTGTGGTTTTGAACCTCTTGGAGATGCGCGTCTCCCTTTCTCCCTACGGTTCTTCTTGATCGCCATCTTATTTCTTCTTTTTGACCTAGAGATTGCAATTTTGCTTCCTCTCCCGTGAGGGGATCAATTGGGTAATCCTCTCATGACTCTTGTCTGAGCTACCTTTGTGTTGGGGTTACTGACTTTAGGTCTTGCTTATGAGTGGTTGCAGGGGGGTTTAGAATGAGCAGAGTAGATAATTAGTAATATAAAAAATACTTGGTTTCGACCCAGGAGTATGTGGTGTAAGTCCGCAATTATCTAATGTCCCCTTTACAGTTAGTAATATCTTCGGCCTTTTTAGTGGGTCTTATGGGCTTTACAGTCCGCCGTACGCATTTTCTTTCTACCCTTCTTTGTTTAGAAGGCATAATGTTAACTCTTTATCTTATGCTCTCCCTTTGACCCCTTCAATCAGGAGCTATTAGTTACTCCATGGTCCCTGTTCTTGTATTGGCTTTTTCCGCTTGTGAGGCTAGTGCGGGTTTAGCTCTATTAGTGGCTATAATTCGCACACACGGTACGGGCCATTTAAAAAGTTTAAATCTCCTACAATGTTAAAGATCCTGATCCCCACTCTTTTTATAATCCCCACAATTTGGGTTACGCCTAATAAATGGTTATGATCTTCTACTTTGGCTCAAAGCATAGTAATTGCCTTGGCCAGTTTGATTTGGTTCTACTATCCCACAGAGACTGGGTGAAATACCTTAAATTTGTATATAGCAACAGATCCCTTATCGTCCCCCCTTCTAGTTTTATCATGCTGATTACTACCTTTAATAATCTTAGCAAGCCAGAATCATTTATACTCAGAACCTATAAATCGTCAGCGAGTTTATATTACCCTTCTTACCTCTCTTCAGTTATTTCTTATTGCGGCATTTAGTGCTACTGAAATAATTATATTTTATGTAATATTTGAAGCTACTCTTATTCCCACCCTTCTTATTATTACACGATGAGGAAATCAAACGGAACGTCTTAATGCTGGGGTCTACTTTTTATTCTATACGCTTGCAAGTTCTCTCCCCCTTTTGGTGGCGCTTCTGATATTACAAGATAGTACAGGAACGTTATCCCTTTTAATTATTCACTATTCAAAACCCTTGGTTACTTTCCCCTTCGGTGGTAAAATTTGATGGGTTGCATGCATGTTTGCTTTCTTAGTTAAGATGCCTTTATATGGCATACATCTATGACTCCCCAAAGCTCATGTGGAGGCCCCCATTGCAGGATCAATGGTTCTTGCTGCGGTCCTGTTGAAGCTAGGGGGATACGGGATAATGCGTCTTATGATTATATTAAGCCCTATTTCTCAAGAAATAATTTACCCGTTTATTGCCTTGGCTCTTTGGGGTGTAATTATAACAGGCTCTATTTGTTTACGACAGACAGACTTAAAATCCCTCATTGCTTATTCATCTGTCAGCCACATGGGATTGGTTGCAGGTGGAATCCTTATTCAAACCCCATGGGGATTTACAGGTGCCCTAACCTTAATAATTGCCCACGGTCTGGCATCTTCTGCCCTATTTTGTCTTGCTAACACGAACTATGAGCGAACACACAGCCGAACTATGCTTTTAGCCCGGGGTCTTCAAACCGCTCTTCCTTTAATAGCAACTTGATGGTTTATTGCTAGTTTGGCAAATTTGGCTCTTCCCCCATTGCCTAATTTGATGGGTGAGCTAATAATTCTTACATCCCTCTTTAACTGGTCGATGTGAACGCTGATTTTAACAGGGGCAGGGACTTTAATTACCGCTGCATATTCACTTCATATACTAATAGTAAGCCAACGTGGTCCTTTGCCCTCGCATATCATTGCCTTATCTCCTTCATATACACGAGAGCACTTACTTATGGCACTTCATTTAATGCCTCTTATTTTAATTATCTTAAAACCAGTCCTCCTTTGAGGGTTTTTTGCTTAGTAGATTTAGTTTAGTCAAAATATTAGATTGTGATTCTAATGATAGAGGTTAAAATCCTTTAATCCACCAAAAGAGGCACGACAGCAATGAATAACTGCTAATTAATCATTTCCTTGGTTAAAATCCAAGGCTCTTTTGAGCTCCTAAAGGATAATAGCGTATCCGTTGGTCTTAGGAACCAAAAACTCTTGGTGCAACTCCAAGTAGTAGCAATGCATAGCATCACTTTAATCTACACTTCAAGCCTTTTGTTAATATTAGTAATCTTACTTCTCCCCCTTTTAATAACTTTAGTATCGTCATTAAAGTTAAATCAAACTGTTGAGTATACAAAAATAGCAGTTAAATCTGCTTTTTTTATTAGTCTTACCCCCCTATTTCTTTTTATTAGTCATGGTGTAGAAGTCTCAACTGTCTCTTGAACTTGAATGGTTACCACCACCCTAGATGTAACACTCAGTTTTAAGTTTGATTTTTACTCTATTATTTTTATCCCTATCGCCCTTTATGTGTCTTGGTCTATTCTAGAGTTTGCTATATGGTATATACACTCGGACCCCCTTATTGACCGATTCTTTAAGTACCTTCTAATTTTCCTTGTGGCTATGTTAATTTTAGTCTCTTCTAACAATTTTTTTCAGTTATTTATTGGTTGAGAGGGGGTAGGGATTATGTCTTTTCTGTTAATTGGCTGATGGTATGCTCGATTAGACGCAAATACAGCTGCTCTTCAAGCAGTTTTATACAACCGAGTGGGAGACATTGGGTTGATTTTAGGTATAGCTTGATTAGTCGCTAATACCAATAGCTGAAATTTTCAAAATATTGAAGTTTTAAGTAAAACCATGGATCTTACACTTCCTTTGATAGGGCTAATTCTGGCAGCTACTGGAAAATCTGCACAATTTGGGCTTCACCCTTGACTACCAGCCGCAATAGAAGGCCCTACTCCCGTTTCTGCCCTACTTCATTCAAGTACAATGGTTGTCGCAGGTATCTTTTTACTAATCCGCTTTAGCCCTCTCATAGAGAATAATCAGAGTGCTCTTTCTCTTTGTCTGTGTTTGGGGGCTTTAACCACAGTATTTACAGCCATTTGTGCTTTAACTCAAAATGACATCAAAAAAATTATTGCTTTTTCAACTTCCAGTCAACTTGGGCTAATGATAGTGACTATTGGGCTGAATCAGCCCCAATTGGCATTCCTCCATATTTGTACACATGCTTTTTTTAAAGCCATGTTGTTTTTATGTGCGGGCTCAATTATTCATAGCTTGAATGATGAACAAGATATTCGAAAAATAGGAGGACTTCATCACCTGGCCCCTTTTACATCTTCTTGTTTTACCATTGGTAGTCTTGCCCTTACAGGGACTCCCTTCTTGGCAGGGTTTTATTCTAAGGATGCCATTATTGAGGCACTGCAAACGTCACACATTAATGCTTGAGCTCTCACCCTTACACTCATTGCTACTTCCTTTACTGCTGTTTACAGTGTACGAATAATTTTTCTTGTAACAATGGGTTCGCCTCGATTTTTACCCTTTTCCCCTATTAATGAGAACGATCCTGCAGTAATTAACCCTTTAAAACGACTTGCCTGAGGAAGTATTTTTGGGGGGTTTTTAGTCATCTTAAACAGTAATCCCCTTAAAACCCCTGTCTTAACGATACCTTCGGAGCTTAAATTAGCTGCTCTCGCGGTTTCAATTTTAGGCCTCTTGTTTGCCTTAGAAGTTGTTACTTTAACAAGTAAACAACTTAAAATCCAACCCTTAAAATACCCTCATCATTTTTCTAATTCGCTCGGGTTTATCCCAACCATTATCCATCGGTTTAGCCCCAAAATGAGCCTTCTCCTGGGTCAGGGGATTGCTAGCCAACTAGTGGATCAAGCATGGCTTGAAAAATCAGGGCCCAAAATGTTGGCTAACACTATGGTCTCAGCATCTTCTGCCCTGACAAACCTTAGTCATGCTCTGATTAAGACTTATCTTACCTTATTTATAGTCACACTAGCAATGGCAGGCTTAGTTGCCGCCTTGGGTAGACAGCGTTTTCCGGGCTCTCCCCGCTTTTTTCCCAACAGCGGGGAGAATAAATTAATATCTTTTGGGGTTTTATTGGGTTTAAATCAGTTTATGTAGATTAAGCTGTGTGGGGAATAAAATACGTTTATTAAATTTAATTTTAGTATTAACTTTATTAAGCCATATTGTTTATTGGTAGATTTGTAAAACACATATTAAATTAACTCGCTAAGATAGCTCTAATGGAACACGTTCTTTTGAAGGTCGAGGTGGTGTTTGGGAATTTTTTCACTTATGTTATGACTTGCATTTTTGTTTGGTTATTACTTAGGGGTAAGTTTAATAAAGACTGCTTGATTGCGGGTTTCCTTATTTAGAGGGACTAGAGGTTACCGAGCGGATTTAAGTGGTGTGTCAGTAGTTATTTGTTTAAAGAGGTCGTATTGTACCTCGTTTTGAGCCTCGGACAAGTTCAAGAACTACAAAGAGTGCTATTAGTAAGTTTCATGCGACAAATAATAAAAAAGGGCCACCTGCAGAAAATGAAAAACTAAGGCCTACAGGTTCTTTAGAGACATTGGTGAGTTCAATTGTGCTTTCATAACAAATTAGTTCTTCGGTTTTAATACCTTGGTCATAGAGTTTTGAGGCAGATCAGATGAGTCACCCCCCAGATAATACGGCAAGACTAAGTCATTGGCCTCAAAAATGAGGGTCAAATTCTACTTCAAGAGCTGCACAATAGGCAAATACGACGAGCATTCCTCCTAAATAAATTAAAAAAAGAATGATAGATAAGTAGGACCCTTCGTGGATTGCTAAAGTGAAACACCCAAGAGAGGAAACAAGTACGAGGCAGAAAGCCCCATAAAAGGGTGAATAGTTGATTACAACTGTTATTATTCCTATAACTAGCCCAACTAAGACTATAAGTATGGTATATATCATCATTTATTCTTATTTGGTCTTTAACCAAAAATAGTATTTTTAAAGATACCGATGTGTATAATTTTAAGAATATATAATTAATTGAATATTAGGGGTACAGGTTTTAAGATTTAGAGGTTTGTTGGGGGCTTAAATGTTTTATAAAGGGAAAAGATTAGATTTATAGGCCTTATATATAAAGTGAAGGTTAATAAAATTCTTACTTGGGTTTTAACCAAGACTAATGTCCTGAAAAGACATCGTTGTGGTTCAACTATAAGAACATAAATAATGGCCAGCCTCCGAAAAACTCACCCCCTTTTAAAAATTGCTAATGATGCAGTAGTAGATCTGCCTACTCCTTCTAATATCTCGGTTTGATGGAATTTTGGTTCTCTCTTGGGTCTTTGCTTGGTTGCTCAGACTTTAACAGGACTCTTTCTAGCAATGCACTATACTGCAGACATTGAGACAGCATACTCATCTGTTGTTCATATTTGTCGAGATGTAAATTATGGATGATTAATTCGAAATATTCATGCTAATGGTGCTTCTTTCTTTTTTATTTGTCTTTACCTTCATATTGCACGAGGGTTATATTATGGGTCCTATTTATATGTTGAGACATGAAATATTGGGGTAGTTTTATTTCTTTTAGTAATAATGACTGCTTTCGTAGGCTATGTTCTTCCTTGAGGGCAGATATCTTTTTGAGGGGCAACTGTGATTACAAATTTAATATCTGCAGTACCTTATGTGGGAAATACCCTTGTTCAGTGAATTTGAGGTGGTTTTTCAGTAGATAACGCTACACTCACTCGATTTTTTGCGTTTCATTTCTTGTTCCCGTTTATTGTGATGGCTATGACGCTTCTTCATCTTCTGTTTCTTCACGAAACTGGGTCTAATAATCCCTTAGGCGTAAACTCAGATGCAGATAAAGTATCTTTTCATCCTTATTATACCTACAAAGATCTTTTATGGTTTATTGTGTTGTTGGTGTCTTTAAGTTGTCTTGCTTTGTTTTCACCTAATTTACTTGGAGACCCGGATAATTTTACCCCCGCCAATCCTTTAGTTACACCACCCCACATTAAGCCAGAGTGATATTTCCTTTTTGCTTATGCTATCTTACGATCGATTCCTAATAAGCTAGGAGGAGTGCTTGCACTTTTATTTTCAATTCTTGTATTAATAGTTGTACCTTTTTTGCATACTTCTAAACAACGAAGTTTAACATTTCGGCCTCTTACTCAAATGTTTTTTTGAGTTTTAGTTGCAGATATACTTATTTTGACATGAATTGGAGGGATGCCCGTAGAACACCCCTTCGTTGTTATTGGACAAGTAGCATCTGTACTATACTTTTCATTATTTTTAATTTTATTGCCTCTTGCAGGTGTAGTTGAAAATAAGCTTCTTAAGTGAAATTGCCCTGGTAGCTTAATGACTTAGAGCTCCGATTTTGTAATTCGGAAGGTAGGGGTTAAAGTCCCTTCTAGAGGCATATTTTTCAAAGAGAGGAGAATTTAACTCCCACCGCTGGCCCCCAAAGCCAGAATTTTAATTTTAACTACTCTTTGATGTATTGATGTGATGTCTGTTATATAAGATATAAAGTAAAATAAGTTGTTAATTTAAGCAGACAGGTTAGGTTTTGTAAGGAGAGATTTAGATGGGGTTTAGGAGTAGTAATTATTTATATAATAAAAATTAATTCATGATCTCAATCTTTTTATAACCATATTATATATAAAAATGAAGCTAGTATAAATTTTTTCTTACGTGACTAATTGCAGAATGTTTAAAATATGGCATTAAACTTTAAATGGGATAATTACACTATTTGCATAAAAGGTGATATAATTCATAAGGGGTGATAATTAAATTACATAGTATATAATATAAGAGTATTTTATTAAGAAGGT